AATCGAGTAGCTCTAGAAGCATGTGTACAAGCTCGTAATGAAGGGCGCGATCTTGCTGTTGAGGGTAATGAAATTATCCGTGAGGCTAGCAAATGGAGTCCTGAACTGGCTGCTGCTTGTGAGGTATGGAAGGAGATCAGATTTAATTTTAAAGCAGTGGATACTTTGTAATTACCTTTTGTTATCTTAGTTGAGTAATTACCTTTTGTTATCTTAGTTTAATTGCAATTAAACTCGGCCCAATCTTTTCCTAAAAGGATTGAGCCGAATACAAAGATTCTATTTTTTTTTAATAATCTAGATTTTAAATTTGAAATACAAAATCTAAGACTCAAATCTTTCTATTGTTGTCTTGGATCCACAATTAATCCTACGGATCTTTGGGATTGGTATATTCTTTTATATCCTGCAGTTTTCCTGAATCAAGCCAAGTACCACAATTCTTTCTACCCATCCTGTATATTGTCCTTTTCATATTGTTGGAATAGAACCTTAAATTATTACGTTCTTAGACGAAATTTTACGAAAAAATGATTTCTAGGAGAGAACAAATATTTCTTTTTTTCGATGCAAATTTGATACGACATAAGAAAAAGCGCTCTTTTTCATTGTATTTATAATGAAAAGGGGTTCCCTCATATCATATTCATATATAGTTATAGTGAAGTATTACCCCGGATTTCCAAAAAAGAGAATTTTTTTTTTTTCAATACTCACACCTATTACCTTTTTCTTATTAGTTTATTACCTTTTTCTTATTAGTTAATAAATAATAAATAATCCTAGGGATTGGGTTTCTATGTTTAGTCTGATAGGAAAGAAGATATTCAAATAAAGAATTTTGGATCGAATGACTATTCATCTATTGTTATTATATTTTCATGCAAATAGGGGGCAAGAAAACTCTATGGAAAGATGGTGGTTTAATTCGATGTTGTTTAAGAAGGAGTTAGAGCGTAGGTGTGGGCTAAATGAATCAATGGACAGTCTTGGTCCTGTTGAAAATACCAGTGAAATTGAAGATTCGAATAGAAAAGATACAACTACAAATATTCAGAGTTGGGGGGGTCGTGACGATTCTAGTTACAGTAATGTTGATCGTTTATTCGACGTCAAAGACATTCGGAATTTCATCCCCGATGACACTTTTTTGGTTAAGGATAGTAATGGAGACAGTTATTCCATATATTTTGATATTGAAAATCAAATTTTTGAGATTGACAACAATCATTCGTTTCTGAGTGAACTAGAAAGTTCTTTTTATAGTTATCGGAATTCTAGTTATCCGCATAATGGATCTACGAGTGAAGATACCTACTATAATCGTTACATGTACGATACTCAATATAGTTGGAATAATCATATTAATAGTTGCATTGACAGTTATCTTCAGTCTCAAATCTGTATCGATACTTCCATGGTAAGTGATAATTACAGTGATAGTTACATTTATAGGTCCATTTGTGGTGAACGTCAAAATAATGGTGAAAGGGAGGGTTCGGGTATACGAACCCGCGCGCAAGGTATTGATTTAACTATAATAGAAAGTTCTAATGATATCGATGGAACTCAAAAATATAGGCATTTGTGGGTTCAATGCGAAAATTGTTATGGATTAAATTATAAGAAATTTTTGAAATCAAAAATGAATATTTGTGAACAATGTGGATATCATTTGAAAATGAGTAGTTCAGATAGAATAGAACTTTCGATCGATCCGGGTACTTGGCATCCTATGGACGAAGACATGGTCTCTCTAGATCCCATTGAATTTCATTCGGAGGAGGAACCTTATAAGGATCGTGTTGATTCTTATCAAAGAAAGACAGGATTAACCGAGGCTGTTCAAACGGGCATAGGCCAACTAAACGGCATTCCCGTAGCAGTTGGGGTTATGGATTTTCAGTTTATGGGGGGTAGTATGGGATCCGTAGTCGGGGAAAAAATCACCCGTTTGATTGAGTACGCTACCAATAACCTTCTACCTCTTATTATAGTGTGTGCTTCCGGGGGGGCGCGCATGCAAGAAGGAAGTTTGAGCTTGATGCAAATGGCTAAAATATCGTCTGCTTTATATGATTATCAATCAAATAAAAAGTTATTTTATGTAGCAATCCTTACATCTCCTACTACTGGTGGGGTGACGGCTAGTTTTGGTATGTTGGGTGATATCATTATTGCCGAACCCAATGCTTACATTGCGTTTGCGGGTAAAAGAGTAATTGAACAAACATTGAATAAAACAGTACCCGAAGGTTCACAAGCGGCTGAATATTTATTCCAGAAGGGATTATTCGACCTAATCGTACCACGTAATCTTTTAAAAAGCGTTCTGAATGAGTTATTTAAGCTCCACGCTTTCTTTCCTTTGAAGAAAAATTCAATCAAAACCAAATAGAGCACTAAGTTCAATTATTTGTAGCAAACGAGTAGTTAGTTTATTCGGAATTAAAGGAAATAGTAATTTTCTTTGGTGACATAAGATCTAATTGTAGAAAGAATCAAAAGCTCCGGATAACCCCTTTTACCTATATTTCTGATTACTAATCAAGAAGTCTCTATTAAAAAATCTTCCTAGTGAATTCTTCCTTTCGTGAAATTAGGGAAACAAAACGAATTTCTTCTTCTCATCTTACGTATATAATTCAAATATAAAAAATATAAAGTTTTGTATTTTTCTCTATTTCCCGAAAATCCCGCTTAGCTAAAAATACCCCCGGGTTCGGATTCTAACGAATCTTTCGAAAATCTGTAAGAAACTCTTTTTTTAGTAAAAAGAATAAAAGACAACAAGAAAAATAATAAAGTTGACTATCATACAGATCTTTCATGTAGAACGATGAATAAGTTCATTTATTTAGCTCTACATTCCTTGCACTTATTCTATATCCTCACTTAGATATAGATATATAGATACTTAGATCTATACTAAGAATTAAATTAATAATTAAAGTCATAATAATGAAAATTATTAATTATAATTATTATAAGATATCTTTATTTATAAATAATAATAACAATAACAGGTACAAACAATAAATCGAGGTACCCATTCTATGACAACTTTCAACCTTCCCTCTATTTTTGTGCCTTTAGTGGGCCTAGTATTTCCGGCAATCGCAATGGCTTCTTTATCTCTTCATGTTCAAAAAAACAAGATTGTTTAGACCCGATGGACCCCATCTCTTCTGTTTTTATTTTCAAAACTTAGACTTGTATCATAACTAACACGGATATCTATTTAGTGGAATATGATATAACATGTGATTTCTGCCGAACATAACATAAAGTAAAGGACTCTTATACCTGCGGAAACATAATATATGGGTAAATGAATTCTAAACTGTTTTCAAATCGACCAGGATCGCTGGATGGCTGAAATAAAAAGTCCTCGGATCTATATGTATAGTGGGATCATATGAAGGGTATGTTATTATTTTAGTTTAGATTAGATCTAAGCAATTTGATGAATTACTCCTAAAGGTTCACATCAAACTAGTGCTAGTTGATGAGAGTTACTTCGCAAACAAAAAGGGTAAAGTCAAATTAATTTGAGGTATTCTCTTAATTCCAATAAAAAAATACAATCGGATCAAGTATGAGTTGGCGATCAGAACATATATGGATAGAACTTATAACGGAGTCTCGAAAAATAAGTAATTTCTGCTGGGCCTTTATCCTTTTTTTAGGTTCGTTAGGATTCTTATTGGTTGGAACTTCCAGTTATCTTGGTAGAAATTTGATATCTTTTTTTCCGTCTCAGCAAATCATTTTTTTTCCACAAGGTATCGTGATGTCTTTCTACGGAATCGCGGGTCTCTTTATTAGTTCCTATTTGTGGTGCACAATTTCCTGGAATGTAGGCAGCGGTTATGATCGATTCGATAGAAAAGAAGGCATAGTGTGCATTTTTCGTTGGGGATTTCCTGGAAGAAATCGTCGCATATTCCTCCGATTCCTTATAAAAGATATTCAGTCCATTAGAATAGAAGTTAAAGAGGGTATTTATGCCCGCCGTGTCCTTTATATGGACATCCGAGGCCAGGGGGCCATTCCCTTAACCCGTACTGATGAGAATTTGACTCCACGAGAAATTGAACAAAAAGCTGCTGAATTGGCCTATTTCTTGCGTGTACCAATTGAAGTATTTTGAAAAAAAAAAGTGCTTTGAGGGAAAAATGCAAGAATCCTATTTTTTTCTATAACTATAACATAACCTAAGTGAAGTTTCATCATTTCATCAGAAGGGCCATTTCGAGCCAAAGCGGGCGGAACAACCACAAAACGAAATTCTTTTTTTTTGTCAATCGGCGTTTCATTTTCTCCTTTCTTTTGTGTTCCTTAATGACCAACACAAAAATAACAAAATGACAACTAGCCAATTTCTGTCTTGTTTTGCTACTTTGAATATTGCAATATCTTTCCCTTAATTATTCTATAATTATTCTATTGTTGGCTGTGGGCAATCAGTGAATTTTTTTATTGGCTATTGTGATAAAAAAGGGATTCTTTCGTCTCAAAATTTGACTAATATTCATTACTTTTCATTACTTAAAGCGGTTCTTTCGGTCATTCATCGAAAGGAGACAGTTGTTTCGAATTTGCCCAATTGAGATATCGGCAAACAATATTTTTTTAGTATTTCTTCATTCGAAATGGATTGAAATGGATTATTAGTCGATTTCTCTAGTCTTTCGAGATTCAAAGACTAACCACAAAATCACAAATAAAATAGATTCATAGGTTCCATACCTTGTATAGAACTCATGCGTGAAAGAAACATTCGATCGCATAGAGTCAACGAATGAGGTGGGTTGATTAACAATTCACAGATGAAAAAAATGGCAAAAAAGAAAGCATTCACTCCTCTTGTATCTATAGTATTTTTGCCTTGGTGGCTTTCTCTCTCATTTAAAAAAAGTCTGGAATCTTGGGTTACTAATTGGTGGAATGCTGGGCAATCCGAAATTTTTTTGAATGATATTCAAGAAAGGGGTATTCTAGAAAAATTCATAGAATTAGAGGAACTCCTCGTTTTGAACGAAATGATCGAAGAATACTCGGAGACACGTCTACACAAGCTTCGGATAGGAATCCAAAAAGAAACGATCCAATTAATCAAGATACACAACGAGGATCGTATCCATACGATTTTTCACTTCTCGATAAATATAATCTGTTTTGTTATTCTAAGCGGTTATTCTATTTTGGGTAATGAAGAACTTGTTATTCTTAACTCTTGGGCCCAGGAATTCCTATATAACCTAAGTGATACAGTCAAAGCTTTTTCTATTCTTTTATTAACCGATTTATGTATCGGATTCCATTCACCCCACGGTTGGGAATTAATGATTGGCTCTGTCTACAAAGATTTTGGATTTGTTCAGAATGATCAAATTATATCGGGTCTTGTTTCCACTTTTCCAGTCATTCTTGATACAGTTTTTAAATATTGGATTTTCCGTTATTTAAATCGTGTATCTCCGTCACTTGTAGTTATTTATCATTCAATGAATGACGGATAAAAGATACACTCATATTAATCTAATCCAATTAGAAGGTTAGAAGGTTTGTTACTTTGTAGTTGTACATAAACAAAGCGTTGAAAATTTATGCTTTCTCTTTTTACCCATCTGCAGGATTCATCCTATATGATTCCAGTAAAAGGGCATTCCAGTAAAATTATTATTATTATTACAGTAACTAACAGAATCGTGGATAGGGAACTATACTAGCGACTTACCCCACCTATTGTAGAAATTTTGGGATCAACAATTGGACCATGGAAACTAGAAATACTTTTTCTTGGATAAAGGAACAGATTACTCGATCTATTTCCGTATCACTCATGATATATATCATAACTCGGACGGCCATTTCAAATGCATATCCCATTTTTGCACAGCAGGGTTATGAAAATCCACGAGAAGCGACCGGGCGTATTGTATGTGCCAATTGTCATTTAGCTAATAAGCCCGTGGATATTGAGGTACCGCAAGCCGTACTTCCTGATACTGTATTTGAAGCAGTTGTTCGAATTCCTTATGATATGCAACTGAAACAAGTTCTTGCTAATGGTAAAAAAGGAGGTTTGAATGTGGGGGCTGTTCTTATTTTACCGGAAGGTTTTGAATTAGCTCCCCCCGATCGTATTTCTCCCGAGATGAAAGAAAAGATAGGCAATTTGTCTTTTCAGAGCTATCGCCCTAATAAAACAAATATTCTTGTGATAGGCCCTGTCCCCGGTCAGAAATATAGTGAAATCACCTTTCCTATCCTTTCCCCCGACCCCGCTACTAAGAAAGATGTTCACTTCTTAAAATATCCTATATACGTAGGCGGGAACAGGGGAAGGGGCCAGATTTATCCCGACGGGAGCAAGAGTAACAATACAGTTTATAATGCTACAACAGCAGGTATAGTAAGCAAAATCATACGAAAAGAAAAGAAGGGGGGATATGAAATAACCATAACAGATCCGGATGGCGGTCAAGTGGTTGATATTATCCCCCCAGGACCAGAACTTCTTGTTTCAGAGGGTGAATCCGTGAAATTTGATCAACCATTAACGAGTAATCCTAATGTGGGCGGATTTGGTCAGGGGGATGCGGAAATAGTACTTCAAGATTCATTACGCGTCCAAGGCCTTTTGTTCTTCTTGGCATCTGTTATTTTAGCACAAATCTTTTTGGTTCTTAAAAAGAAACAGTTCGAGAAGGTTCAATTGGCCGAAATGAATTTCTAGGCTTGCGGATTTATTGACATCAAGTTCGTAAAAAGAACCAAATTATTTAAAAGAAAAATTATGAAAACCCCTTTTCCTTTTCTACGAGATGCTGGGAATTCCCTGTACCGCATTGCTAGTAATACTATGTAGATTTTGATTTTCCCCTTTCTTTCTTTGTTTTTTATCGAAATTGGGGTGATGCGGCTATGTTACTATTGCCATATTTCAATGTGATAAAATGTATCAATCGTTTTCTATTCTGTCTAGTATCCAATTTCATTAGATACTAGACAGAGGTAATCAGGTAATAGAACGGATAAATGCGGGAAACAAAGAATTCTAGAAGGTATTATTCGTCTTCCCAGCTTTCGGCACAAGAAAGGGGTGTCGAAAATTCCCTTTCTTGTGCCGAAAGAGTAATGATTCTTGATCCTCTTTTTCAAGGATTCCTGGTCTTTTTTCCAGATTTATCAGAACCTTTTCGATTTATTACGAAACATTCTAAGTATCTAAGTATAAGAAGTAGTGGACAAATAAAAAAACAAGAGGGGAATTCATTAAATAGAACTTATTGAATGAACTTCTAAAAAATTTTCATTTTGACTCTTTTTATTTTAGTATCTCACCTTTGATTTTAGTATCTCATCAAAATGAAAATCAAATAAATAGAGTAAAGTTCTATTAGTATAGTATAGAAAGTATTTACCCGATATCTAATCTACGAAAATATAGATTATATCATCCAAGAAATTGAGCGATTCCTTATTCCTTTT